GGATTAAGTATATAGTTCCCTTCCTGGTCTGGGTTAGGGTTCCAAACCTGCCCTATCCCTTAAAGCCCCAGAGCTCTAGGTCTACTTCTACCTAGATACATACAGCTTGCCTTACCACCATTTCAGAGCCAAGCCTCCTTTTCTGATAGAGGGAAGTGAGAAAGAAATGGATTTTAGGATCGCCTAATTCAATAGCTCAAAAATAGGTGGAGTTCGCCCTTTAAAGCATAGTTAAGTGTTGCAACAGGGGGGTTGTTCAGCGAACGGGAAGCAAAGTCTCCATACCAACATTGAAGGCTTCGCAGCTACCCAGAAGAGATCCTTACTCTATAGGGGTGCTAGCGCTTGACTAATATAATAGAAAGTAAAGGCTCTTCTTCTGTTCTACGAATCTAACTAATCTATACTACTAACTATAGTCAGACTAGGTCTTCTAGAGTGAACTAGCATAGTAGAGTTTCTATATTTTGTGCTACTAGAACCATAAGCCGCACTATACTATACTTGACTGAACCTCCTTACGCCGATTCAAATAAGGCAATAAGAGAGGCCCTCTTTAATACATTCGCGTCAGCTTCGAGGGCGCCTTTTCCTTAAGCATTTCTTTCTCCATCTAAGGTCAGGGAGGAACCTGAGGGAAAAACCGCTTTCTTACCAATTAGAAGGAAGAAAGAAGGAGCCGCTGGTCCCGGGAAACGAAGTACGCTTTGGTGAGCGAGAAGCAGCCAGATATAGGAGAAGGGGCGGTTAGCTTAGTAAAGAGAGTATATAGTTCCACTTGGTGAATAGTGCCTCGGCTCGCAGCGGACTTATTCTAGTGGAAAGACATTTCTCTCTGGGAAAAACACATAAGATTTGTTCGCTAGAGCTCATCACTGAAGAATAATGGTGGCTTGACTTTTTGGAATTAGAGAAGCACTTCTTCGCGTGGGCGGCGTACGTACAAGGCTGTTCGGACTCCCTCTTGTATGAGGTGCGTTGCCATCGTCTCTTTCCCCTTTGCCAGGTTACGCGGCATGGATTCGTCGATTGACGAATCGGATCTTGGCTCGCTGTCCCGCCGACGAACCAGTCTAGAAGTAGAAAGGGAAGGCAATAGAAAGAGGTCTCCCTTCCTCCCTCTGTTTGTCTTCTTCTCGCTGTTTTTCTCGTCCATCTTGCCCTGCGCCGCTTACAGATTCAGTTGCAGGTATCTAAGCATCCATTAGTGTTGGGGGTTGGGGCGCGAAGCGCAAACCGCTCTTCGATCTCCCGGTGAGTTGGACGGGAACGAGACACAGGGGGTTATCTATGAAGCATTTGAATTGCCCCTTTTTGTTGGAATAGTTGAAAGTCTTCTTCTTAGGGGATTTTATTTTTTCTTATCAACATAGAGTTGGAACTTAGCCGTGTAAGTAGTGAGTGGACCAGTGTGAAGCTTTAGTTTCGTTGCCGGCCAGAGCTCCTAGCCGACGACCGGCTACCCCTTTCGAGCTCAGCTGACCCCTTCTTGATTCAGTTTTTTCCCTATTTGAGATAGATGAATCAATGGAACTTTGATCCCACGTTCCTGCTTGGTCAATTCCTGGAAGGCCCCTCTTAATGTAATGATTGAACAATCAAAGTGCGTTTGCCGCGACTACGAGCTGCCAGTGCGCCTTTCTTTGGGTCGCTACGCTCGGGGTCGAGAACTGGTTCAAAAGTAGAAGGTGGTCCAAAACGAGCTAACGCGAGTTTTCGAACGACGCTTTTCCCCTTTTTGAACATCACTGAGATAGGCTTTTCCCCGAACCATTGACCCTTGTTCGGGAGGGAGAAGTTGATTCATTCAATGGAGCTTTATTTGTTTGATCTAGTAAGGGGGTGTTAGAAATAAGCCACCGCCCGACGAAACAGCGGTTTACAACAGAGCGACCCGGGACATCGAGCGAAGAGCTCCAATGCGCGTATTCGGAGCTACGCGGATGCCGTAGTCGCAGAAGCCGGATCAACATCATGACAACGGCATTCTGGAAACCGTTGGGCCAGCCACAATTGGTCTAATGTCTGGGTGCGTATGGCGGTACACTGAGAGCACCTTTCAAGTCGGCTGAAAAAGAAAGAAAAAAGGGTTTCGTCGTCTTTTTTTCGATTGCGAAGGGATTTGAGGCCGGTTTTCAATTCGCTTCTCTCTCTCCGGCGAGGTTTGAACTTCGCGTGGTGGGAAGGCCTTCACGATTCGCATCTTCCCGTCCAGCAAAGAAAGTGAAGGGGAGCGGACAGCGAGTTGGAGGACGCTGCAGAACCGCGTGATTGATCCATCTGCGCTATTCCCTAATTGAAGAAAGTTGGAAAGCCTTCAGAGCCCTACTAATAAAAGGCCCTACCATTCTATTTCAAAAAATGAAAGAAAGCTGACTAGCAATCGCTCGTTTTTCTTATTAGCATGGGATTGGATGTTAATAATGAAAGACAGAACTTATATTCTAAGGCAATCCCCGGGGAATTCCTATCGATTTCCGATGGATCACAATCGCTTTCGCTCTTTCTCCCAATCAATCGCGAGGGTTCCGGGCATGAGAACGCAAGTGCCGGAATCAAACAAAAGGTCCGAACGTCCGAGGACGAAAGAGAAAATGCTCCGCGGGGAACTCGTTTCATGTCGGCGTATTCGTGCCGGTTAGACGTCGGCCATGAAATCCATCACTATACCGAGCAGATCACGGGCATTCACATCCATTTCTATAGAGCAAAGGGAACTGTGCGCGATTCTCTCGTGAATCGCCTTCAGCAAGGTATGGCATTCAGGGTCTGAACCCGGGGATAAATCTTTCTTCATAGATACAAGACATTCGTTGCTGATCTAAAAAAGATCTTATCCCGTGGGCGTTAGCGGACGTTTTTCATTCTTCACCCGGTCCTTAGTAGCGTTTCTAAAGTCAACCTAACCGGTTACCCGTGGAAACGCGCTAAACAGGCCTATAGGTTCGCCTTTCTAATAGAAGAAGTATAATTAGATAGAAGTATATAGAATTAGCCAGATCGTCTGAAGCATGAACAGAATCGCCTTTGTTCCGAAGGCCTAGCGAGTTCCTTCTTTTTTTTTTTTTTTTCAAAGGCGGTCCTTTTCTTTCAGAACCTCGGACCGATGACTCGCTTGTTCAGTACTGCTAACTATTATAGGAGGATGCCGTCCCCTCGGGACTACCAGTAGCTTCGGTTGTTGAATCTCGTGCAAGTTAGGTTGTGGTTGTATTGGCTGCAAGCGGAACGTAGGCGCTTTAGGTGTGTGTTGACCATGCACTCTCGCGTCATGTAATGTCGTATGTATGATAGAGGTGGTATGGTGATTGACCTCAATGCTAATGGTTATCCCCAAGGCTCAACGAATGAATGAAGCTATGATCGTACCCAGATAGAGATGATGGTCTTCCTCTGATGTCTCCAAGCCGGCCATAATAGAATAGATAGGCGAAGCAGCCAATAGCAGTCTGTTCTCGCCTATCGATAGATAGCAGGTTGCTTCCAAGCTCAAACTGAAACTGAATTGCGACTTTTTCTTGTTATTGATAGAGTGGTATTCTCCGCCCCTGTCAAATAAAGTAGAGGGAGAGAACTGGAAGAGAGAAAGAAAAAGAGCAAAGGATTTACAAGTCTAATGGGAGAAAAATGGCTGACACCTTGCCCTGATTGAATTTGGCTTCGATACTAGAAATATACCCTAAGCGGTCTAAACCCCCGGGCCCGGGCGGACCCCAACCGAAAGGCGCTAGACGGACTAACGGCAAGCGAGATAAAGAAAGCAGCTGGCCCTATGTGTAAAACCTTGCCGCGGGAGAGCTCATATTCAAACTCCAATGAGAATAAATCAAGTTTTTGGACAAGACAAGAAAGGAACTCGCCCTTTGACACCAAGGGATAAGAGCTGATTGCTGGCGATGACTTGGTGAAGGGAATCTATGAGAGAAGGTTCTCGAACCGGGTTCTGACCGAATAGAGCGCGGAGCCAACGAGTTCAGTCGAACAACGTCACGAGTCTAAGGGCGGGATCAAGCTTGAAAGGAATGGACGGGCGTAGGCTTAATAGTGAACGCAGACCCCCCTGCTTATAGATATGAGATCAATGACTTAAAAGCCCTATATTATTAGTCAAGTGTCGAGAGAAACTGTTAGACTTCTTTATTGCGTTGCGAAGAGAGATCGAAGACGAAGATTTTCTGACCCAAACACAAGGGGGCGGGCACTGGATGGAAAAGACAGAGAAGGGAACAACCCACCGGAAGGGCATACCCCAAGGAGCACCAATCTCCCCCGGCAAACATCTATCTGCACGAAGCCGACCTATGGATAGAAAGAAAGATGCAGGAAAGGAAAATGAAATATGAAAGAAAAAGATGCTTTGGGGGTGTGAGATACGCGGACGGGGAGTACGCAGCCGAACAACCGCAGGGGCTTCCAGCAGTGATAGCTGAACTAACCAGATGGGCCGCCCAAAACTTGGAGTTGACATTTCAATCGGAAATCAACGTCGGATCCCGGCTATCCGAAAAACGCAGACTGAAGCGGAGGATCACAAAATGCAACACAACAAGGGGCGAACCAAGCGCTTGCGCGAAGGAAGAAGCGAATCAATCAGAATGGAGACATTCAAAAAAAGAAAAAGAGGCGAAAGAGAGATTTTCGAGCCTGCAAGCAGCAAGCAACAACGGCTGAAAAGCCGTTGCGCGCTAGCTTGTAGTTTAGGGGTATAGTAGGGGTGCTCCTTTCTCAAACTTTTCTTTAATATAAATAAGGTAAGCTTTTTGGAACCCTAGTTTTGGAGTTTTCCCCAACCTATACCTTACTAATAAATAAAAAGGGGCTTACGTTTTTCAGCTGCATTGCACTGCCGCATAAACAATGGATCCGCTGGGCTGGATGAGCAACCTTCTCTGGAAAGAAATAGTGAAAAGCTTAGATAAATACACTTGGAACTGGTTGCTTACTTACTTACTTTTAGTAAGACCACTTTTTTGGTAAGCAAAATTCGATTATATAGGCAT